CCAAGTAAGCTTATAAAATTGATCATGATCAAGCGCTTTTTGGATTGTCTCATGTCTTCTGATTGGTTTTTATCGAGAAAATATTTCGATTTTTTCCATATCCATATAAAGTATTTACTTGTTACTAAAAAAAATAGAACCTATATTCTTCCTTAGATCCCTTCTTTCACTCCGATAGTATCATAGATAGGAATCAATGCAAAGGAAATGAATGCATTTCTATACTAAAAACTAAAAAACAATTAAGTGGAGTAGATGAAATTCAGTAAGTGGAATAGACATAAAACTGAATCATGCCATATCATCTCACTCTATTCTACGGACCTTACAAAGCCTTTTTATAAATTACATTATTCAGGTATGATCATAGAGAATATTCTCTTTAAACGAACCGGCCTATCCCTCTACTACGTAAAGGGCTTACGTGGGTCTTGGCTGGATCCGGAGACACATTTGGTCGTGATTTACAACGTGGCGGATAAAATAATGTATCCGCATGGCCAAATTAATAGTTCAAGTCACACACTCCCATAATCCATCCTTTCTTTGCAAGATTCACTTCAACTAGTCGTATCAAATACAAAATAAAAGACTCATTGGTTGAAGAGAAGTATCCAAATAAAATGTGTGATTCTTAAAAAAACCATATTTATAGCAATAAAATAGTTTTGTCCTTCCCAATATGAATATATAATCAATCTATTTTATGTTTTCTCTATAAAGGGCCCGAAATACCTTGTTTACGTATCATTAGAAAGTGCATCAACATAAATACAGCAGTAAGAAGAGGCAATACAAAAGTATGTAAACTGTAAAAACGAGTTAAAGTGGATTGGCCGACACTAGCACTTCCACGTAATAACTCCACTAAAGGGGATCCTATTAGTGGAATAGCCTCAGGTACACCAGTAACGATTTTGACTGCCCAATAACCAATTTGATCCCAAGGTAAGGAATAGCCAGTTACACCAAAAGATGCCGTTAATACAGCCAAAACCACACCTGTAACCCAAGTTAATTCGCGGGGTTTTTTAAACCCACCAGTGAGATACACACGAAATACGTGTAGAATCATCATTAGAACCATCATACTTGCTGACCATCGATGAACGGATCGGATTAACCAGCCAAAGTTGGCCTCAGTCATTATATATTGAACAGAAGAGAAAGCTTCTGTAACAGTAGGACGATAGTAAAAAGTCATAGCAAAACCTGTAGCTACTTGTACTAGAAAACAAGTAAGTGTGATCCCCCCTAAACAATAAAATATATTGACATGAGGAGGCACATATTTACTGGTTATATCATCTGCAATCGCCTGAATCTCAAGACGTTCCTCAAACCAATCATATACTTTATTGAGATAGGTAACTCGGATAGATGACTCCCCCTCTGAGAACCGTATATGAAAATTTCATTTCATACGGCTCAAGCTGAAAGACCAAAATACTGATTTCAACGGATATTTTATAGGTTAAAACTTCTTAACCACTTGATTGATTTGAATGAACATATGAAGTAAGAAAATCCGTAATTTGATCTTTGTTATTATAATGCCAAAAAATATCAAGTTGGCTCATTTCTTTTTTTTTATGTTGATGGTTACAGGCCTCTTGAATTTTCTCCTTCCTATTTTGAATTTTTATTGTTTATTGGATTTATTGTTTTCTGTGCATAAATTATACTTCTTCTTTTTTACTAATTGATAGGAATTTTCTTGTTGAGACCCTGTGAATCACTTAGAAACCTCAGATTTATACTAGAACCACGATGATTTATTTTTAAGCTAAACTTAAAGGATCTCTGAGTAAGAATCCTTTGATTTATCATTTTTTATAGATCCAATGACTTGACTCAACAAAATTGACAGAAAGAGTTGCCAAATAAAAATATGAATGAAGTATAATTCGTTTGATTTAAAAAATAGATATTTTGAAAATATATATTCTAGTTAATATATTCCCGTTTTTTTGAGTCCGGTTACGAGGTCTGACTGAATAATAGGTATGAATCATAGTTCAATTTTTTCTTTTCTTGGTCTATTCTATTTATTTCGTGCTCCAGATACTAGAATAAATGTCTGACGAGGTAGAATTCATTATCTTGTTAGAGATCCCCATTCATTCTATTATTATTCATAGGATCAATTATAACAAGTCACACACTCATTTTCCAAAAATACCGAAACAAAAAAAGTCCACGATCGAACTACCAAAATCTTTTCTTTAGAAATCAAGATTTTAGCATTAGTAGTAATTTTTTCTTTACTGGAAAGATCAAAACCTCATAAAACCTAATTCCTAGTAATCCCATCCAATAAAACAGAAGAGTTATAAATTTCTAAAAGAATACATAGGAATACAGCAAATAAAGCCATTGCAACTCCCATAAGTGGTGTAGTACCCCAGCCCGGAGCTACTTTACCATATTCTGAATTTAAGGGTTTCAATAAATCCCCGACAGGAGTTCGTCTTGATCCAGATCTAGAACTATCTTCAACGGTTTGTGTAGCCATAAATTGTATTCTATTAAATAATGATTGGTTAAGATCTGTTGACTTTGTATACTATTCTGTTGTATTTCTAAATAAATGATCTTATATCGTATAGTAGATCCATTCTGGAAATTATTAAAAAATGGAAACAGCAACCTTAGTAGCGATCTTTATATCTGGTTTACTTGTAAGCTTTACTGGGTACGCCTTATATACCGCTTTTGGGCAACCCTCTCAACAACTAAGAGATCCATTCGAAGAACATGGGGATTAGTTGAAGTAATTGAAGTAATGAGCTTCCCTTATTGGTAGACTCATTACTTCAATTCAATTAAATTGTTTCAAGATTTATTTCATTTTTTTATTTTAGTTGGAACCTTAGGTGGTTCTCGAAAAAAGATAGCGAAAAAGATTATCCCTAAAATCGAGACTAAAAGGAATGTATAAACCAAAGCTTCCATAGATTCGATTGTGGTTTACAATTATAGCTTCCACACCTATTCACTTGAGATCATTTATCATATAAAAAGAATTAAAGAGAAGATGATGATTCAAATCAAGATTCTTTTTTATTGTACCCGATGAACAAAAAAAGAGGGAAGAAATCAATATACCAACCAAAAAAATGCTCTAAATGCTCTATCAGACAGTTTGTCTCTTTGTAGTTGGATCTCCAACTTTTTGGAATGTTCCAAATTCCACTTGAGCATCCAAATCTGGATCAATACCAGCAAAAACATCTCTGAATAAGGTTCTAGCGCCATGCCAAATGTGTCCGAAAAAGAAAAGCAAAGCGAATGTAGCATGTCCAAAAGTAAACCAACCCCTTGGACTACTACGAAAAACACCGTCAGATTTCAAAGTAGCTCGATCTAATTCAAAAATCTCACCTAATTGGGCACGTCTAGCATATTTTTTAACAGTAGCAGGATCTGAATAAGTTACTCCATTAAGTTCACCACCATAGAACTCAACAGTTACACCTACTTGTTCAACACTATATTTAGATTCTGCCCTTCTAAAAGGAACATCGGCTCTAACAATCCCGTCTTCATCTACCAAAACTACCGGAAATGTTTCAAAAAAGGTAGGCATACGACGTACAAAAAGCTCCCGACCTTCTTTATCTCTAAAAAGGGGGTGTCCTAACCATCCAACCGCTATTCCATCTCCGTTATCCATTGAACCTGCTCTAAATAATCCCCCTTTTGCCGGATTATTACCAATGTAATCATAAAAAGCTAATTTATCAGGAATTTTAGACCAAGCTTCCGATAAACTTAGATTTTCGGCTAGCCCAGCGCTAACTCTTCGATATATTTCTTGTTGAAAGTATCCCTGGTCCCATTGATAACGAGTAGGACCAAATAATTCGATTGGGGTAGTTGCTGAACCATACCACATAGTTCCTGCAACAACAAAAGCTGCAAAAAAGACAGCAGCAATACTACTGGAAAGTACAGTTTCAATATTGCCCATGCGTAATCCTTTGTATAGACGTTGAGGCGGACGGACACTCAGATGGAATAAACCTGCTAATATACCTAATGTGCCTGCAGCAATATGATGAGAGGCTATTCCTCCTGGAATAAAAGGATCAAAACCATCCACACCCCAAGCTGGATTGACAGCTTGTACTTTTCCAGTTAGTCCATAAGGATCGGACACCCATATTCCAGGACCGTACAAACCTGTTACATGGAATGCGCCAAAGCCAAAGCAAGCTACACCTGAGAGAAATAAATGAATTCCAAAAATCTTGGGCAAATCCAACGAAGGTTTTCCTGTACGTTCATCACAGAATACTTCTAAGTCCCAATATACCCAATGCCAGATAGCTGCCAAGAAGCACAAACCGGAAAACACTATATGTGCCGCTGCAACACCTTCATAACTCCAAATACCTGGATTGGTTACAGTTCCTCCTGAAATATTCCAACCGCCCCATGAATTGGTTATTCCTAAACGAGTCATGAAAGGTATAACGAACATACCCTGTCTCCACATTGGATCAAGAACAGGATCAGAGGGATCAAAAACCGCTAATTCGTATAAAGCCATCGAACCGGCCCAACCAGCAACTAGAGCTGTATGCATTATATGAACAGAAAGTAATCGACCGGGATCATTCAATACGACAGTATGAACACGATACCAAGGTAAACCCATGGAAACACCCCTTTATCAAAGAAAAATAGAAACTATATCACCTTATTTTATCGCATTAAAGTAACAAGACTATATATTGTGTACCTAACCTAAAACTCTTTTTCAGTAGATTCTGTGGGTTCATTTTGATTTCATCTCATTGAAAATCAAAATAAGGGAATAACTCTGTTTGTAAGAACAAAGAGAAGCAGATCTATTCTATACCCGATAAGTATCAATACGCAACGGGAAGATTGCATTATTGGAGAATAAATGGATACTTTTTGATCATTCGAATGATCAATCAATCCCTTTGTTACAGTTTTTTTGAATCAACCTAGAAAATAAAAAGAAACCCATTAAATAAAGAAATAAAATTGATTAAAAAGATCTAATCAAGAATTTAAATAAAGAAATAAAATTGATTAAAAAGATCTAATCAAGAATTTGATGTGTGTCCAATAGCTATGAGATTAGCAGGGAGGGGCATCTTTGATCCTGGCCGGAGGAACAATTACTAGATGGGTAGCATACCTTAACGCCAGGATTTCGATTCACCAGCCTAGAAGTGCCCGTATTAGCAAAAATACAAATATAGATGTATTAATGATGGAAACAGAAGATATGTTTGAACTTCGTAACACAATTGCGGATATTTATGCAGGAAATACAGGTAAACCTGTGGATGTTATACAGAAGGATCTGGAAAGATACTCTCTTATGTGGGCAACAGAAGCTCAAGATTATGGTATTATCGACCGCGTAGCAAAGTTCAAAAAGGAAAATGAAATAAAAGAGTGATCTGAGTGATTTTGTGTAAATCTATTTCAAAGTCGAATTTTCCTTTTTTGAATATTAAGTATTCAATATTCAAAAAGGGAAAATTTATTTATTTAAATTTAACAGGGTTCTTAATCTTAATATAGTAAGAAGAATACTCGATGAAAAAAAATTGCCTCCAATAGGATTTGAACCTATACCAAAGGTTTAGAAGAGCTCTGTCCTTTCCGTTAGACAATGGACGCTTTTCATAATATTGCTCGAATATGCTATATAGAAAAATATAGGAAGATAGAGCACGATTTAAACATAGGAGAAAGAAGGGATGGACAAATTCGAATTTGTAATAGAAAGGTTACACTAAGAGTATTAAATTCCCAGTCATTTTTTTTATGTGTTTTGAATAATTATTATGAAATCCAAATGAGTCCATATTCAATCTATTTAAGGAAGAACTCTATTTCTATGCAATATGAGATATTCAGTAACTAAATAATACTATGAATATCACTAAGTAATATATATAATATTTATAAATTAAAAATAGACTAGAACTAATTAAAGTGATTAACTTTTAATGGTAAACTAAGTTTAAAAAAACAAGTAAAGATATTCAGAATGATCTTATCTATCTTCTATTCTAATGAATAATGGGATATCTTTTGAGTTTTACTTTCTTTTTTTTACGTACAAAAAAAGATATTATGTTGTATGAAAGTAGATCTATATAAACTATTTTTTGATAGCCTCAAATATATACTAAACAAGTTCCATCCTGCTTATAAAGAAATATTATTAAAAATTTCGAAATGGCATCATCCCTAACATATAAAACTATATTAGACAAAAAATATTCTATTCGTAATACCGAGAAAATATTTTCCAAGATAAAAAAAAGTCCGTTGGGCACCTAATGCTTATGTCATAATAGATTCGAACACTTGCCTCGGATTGACTCAATATCATAATTGCTCTAGTGAATAACTATCTAGTTTAGTAAATAACTTAAGAAATAGATGGATGATAGATAGATAAAGAACTAATCAAAAATCCATCTTTTATAAGTTCACTAAAAATTTGACTCTTGGCAGGTCTCTTTGTATGTGTTGTCCGGAAAGAGGAGGACTTAATGATTATTCGTTCGCCGGAACCAGAAGTGAAAATTCTTGTGAATAGAGATCCTGTAAAAACATCTTTTGAGCAATGGGCCAAACCTGGTCATTTCTCAAGAACAATAGCTAAGGGTCCTGATACTACCACTTGGATCTGGAATCTACATGCTGATGCTCACGATTTCGATAGTCATACCAGCGATTTGGAGGAGATCTCCCGAAAAGTATTTAGTGCTCATTTCGGTCAACTCTCCATTATTTTTCTTTGGTTGAGTGGTATGTACTTCCATGGTGCCCGTTTTTCCAATTATGAAGCATGGCTAAGTGATCCTACTCATATTGGACCTAGTGCACAGGTAGTCTGGCCAATAGTAGGTCAAGAAATATTGAATGGTGATGTGGGAGGGGGTTTCCGAGGAATACAAATAACCTCTGGCTTTTTTCAACTTTGGCGAGCATCTGGAATAATTAGTGAATTACAACTCTATTGTACCGCAATTGGTGCATTGATTTTTGCCTCCATAATGCTTTTTGCCGGTTGGTTCCATTATCATAAAGCTGCGCCAAAATTGGCTTGGTTCCAAGATGTAGAATCTATGTTGAATCATCACTTAGCAGGGTTACTAGGACTTGGGTCTCTTTCTTGGGCGGGACACCAAATTCATGTATCTTTACCGATTAACAAATTTCTCGATGCTGGGGTTGATGCTAAAGAGATACCACTTCCTCATGAATTTCTCTTGAATCAAGATCTTTTGGCTCAACTTTATCCAAGTTTTAACGAGGGAGCAACCCCCTTTTTCACCTTGAATTGGTCAAAATATGGGGACTTTCTTACTTTTCGTGGAGGCTTAGATCCAATAACAGGGAGTCTATGGTTAAGTGATACTGCACACCATCATTTAGCTATTGCCATCATTTTCCTGATTGCTGGCCATATGTACAAGACTAACTGGGGCATTGGTC